TTACATGAGACTCGGGATATTCCCCACTCCATGGCATGGCATGGCACCTTTCGCTCATCCATTCCGCCCGCCCGTCCAGACGCGGCGCCCTTTCTCATTATCATCTACCGCCCTTTCTTTCCTCCCGGCTATTCACGCATGAAGATCGTCGTATGTATGCTCGACTTCGGTTGCCGGTGCTATAGGTAGGAGTACATTATGGCAGGATCAGTCACCCGGGCAAACCAACCCTCCTCCAAGAAGAATTGTGCTATGCCCTCCCGATCCCTATAGAGCGAAAGAGCTGCCTGGTGATCCCTAGGTTGCAGCACGTCCGGTCGTTAACTCCTCGCGCCGTTGCCGCCGTTTCTAGGACCGACCGACGCCTCACCTGCACAGGTACCTACGTAGTGTAGTGTCGGTCGCACATTCAACATAGCGTTCGGACTCATGTGCCTTCCAGAACCAGGGGAGTTCCCTTGCTCCTGCTGCGTACGATTAGCCAGCCTTGCGGCGGCAAAAGGATTAGACGTCCCCCCATGCTACGGTTCCCTGCGGTCCGAACCCGGTGCCGCATTAGGTTAGGGAGCTGGGCGATAATAGCTCCTCCGCATCCCAAAGCGCGCTGCCCTCCTAGGCGCGCAACACTAAGTAATCCAAGCCAACCCACATTACTGACTAACGGTGGATAATCATCTTTCTTAGAGGTACTAAATACAACTCCATGAATGAGCAAAATGGAGGTTGCGTTAATGATAAAGATCTCTGGGGAAACCGCTAAAAAAAGATTGAACATGTGGGAGGGATCCGAACTAATTCTGCTTTCATTTCCCCCGTATGGAGCACTGAGTTACTTACGGTCCTCAAGAATGTGGAATCCCAAAAAATAAAAATGAGTCTTGTGGAGGATCATTGAGCACTTCTCTCACTAAATCAGTGAGGAAGTGCTCCGCGATAGGTCTTCCCAAGGTCGTTTTCCGAGTTTATTTTTGCAGAAACCGGAGAAGGTTTCTTAGGGCCCTCACGTTCGCATCGGACGACTCATAAAAGAACTCGTCTCGTGCGATCTCATGCGCGGCCCTCATGAAGTCGGGCCTGGGCTGCCTGCGGTTACAGAATCGCCCGCAGAAGCCCTCTGTATCGCTATCGCTACTAGAGCAATAAACGGCACAGTAGCGCATTAAGAGTGAGCATAGGGTTTCCCTAATACGCCTTCTGAGCTCATTCTTTTTTTCGTCTTCCGGGTCCGGAAGAGCGGGGGCGGCGGCCTGTCCGCGCGGAGCCCGTCGGGCGACGGCGCCCGGCTCTCGCGCTTCCATTAGGCTGATTCCTATGAAAGTAAAGAGGAGAAGGTAAGACCAGAAGAATTGTGTGAAATAAGTGAATTTATCCAGTTGAGGCATTCTTGATTGAGAAAAAATGATTCCCTCCAGACAGAAAGCCTGTACGAGTAGTGAAGAACTAAACGAGAGCTGTGGTTGGTTGTTGACCAACGGAAAGCATGGGAGAAAGAAAGATGCACAAATAAGGGCGGCTTGCGATATGAAGCCGCCTGGGGTCTGACGACCCCCTGCCCTAAAGCTAAGAAGGGCGCTACCGCCTGACCGGGCGGGCAAAAAAAGTATCCCGTTTTTTGACTTTCATCAGGGAGTCATAGTAGGGGCTCTCCCTTTCCCTACTGTCGAGAGAATCTCTGATCTCACGGAGCTTCTCGAGACTATGCTCCCTCCCCCAACGGTTCTTGAGAAACTTCGCTCCGTCCGATAGCCAGCCTCCATGGGGATCAAGGTCCGCCATTTTTAGTATTATTGCGGCGCGGACCTCATAGAGGGCCGTTGCTCTAGCTATAAGGATTTCCGTCGGCGGTAATCTCTTTCCCTTATAACAAAAGACAAGGCGCTCATATATTTTAGTAAGGCTTTCCCCTCCAATCCCCTCTCCCGGGAGCCCATCGTGCAAATGCGGATGGGGATCGGGGTGGGGAACTTCCGCCGCTTGCTCCAGAACCGGCGGCGCCTCTTGAGCCGCCGCCGGTTCCCGATAAAGGGAAAGTGGCCAGTGAGACACCACCTGTTCCAGAGGAACCGGCGGCGCCCTGTGAGCCGCCGCCGGTTCTGGAGCCAGCGGCGGCTCCTCATGGGCGCCTCCCTCCAGGGGATTATCAATAGGGTTGTCAATCGGGCGTGAATGTCTTAAATTTGGCGCGTGAAAAAATGAAAATAAATCGAGCATTGTCAACGCTCTTTCCTTTGTCTTCCCCTCTTCTTTGCCCTGTCACTAGTTCTGACTCCCGCTCTAAAGCACCCCTTCTCCTCCAAGATCGTCGTTGGTCTTTTTGACATAACATTCTCGGCCGCCTCCGGTCCGGTAGGTCGGTCGCCCTGTAGCCAGTGACTAGCTCCGCTATGGAGCTACGTGTACACCGCCACGTCGAGACTATCTTTCGAAAGTGAGATCACCGCCGGCTTTAAGAAGAGGGAAACATCACTCCTAAATGCAGCCGTGATCTTATATACGATACCACCAGACGCACCTTGGTACTTCCATCCGCCAATCCAGGCTAGTGGAGCGAAGGGACCCTCAGGTGAGGGGCACGAGTGCAACGACTTTGAATGGCAAAAGCGGTTTTCGCCTTCTAGCCAGCAGTTGCCGGATTAGCCTTCGGACTAGCCTTACCCGCCTTTATTGAGAAGGAAGAGATATAAAGGTTGGACATCCATCGCTGCCGTGATGACGCAGTTGAGTGTTCATTCGATCCACCACCCGAGGCCAGGCCGATCAAACCTATCCTTGGGTTCGATCCAGCAAGTGATTCCCTCCCCAAAACCGGGATAGTCGTTAGGTCATGAATTGAATGCGAGGGAGAAAGATAAGCAGTTGGCGGGGGCCATCCGTTATCGGTCCATATTGGGCCCCTCTCATCCTCTGATCCTTTATCTACCGTTCAATCTATTGATGAGATTTCTTCTCGACTGGCATATCACGCACTCGGACCAATCTACTACACGCTAATAATGGTCTTTTTGGATTTCATCTCCTACCGAAATTGCAAGTGGTTGGCCGTTCGATCGAGTCCATCCCTTGAAGTCGTACCCGCGGATTAAGAAGTGAGTGTTCCGCCGATTGAAAGAAATGCCGGCCGGAATTCGAGAACGGTCCATCCCACCATAATGGATCTCTCCTACCGCTACCTACTAGTGGATCGATTTAGGGAAGGAAAGAAATGCCGATTAAGCCCATCCCGATAAAGCCCGTGATTCGATAGTTCCATTTTCCGCTGATGCAGGCCGATTGGGATCCCAGCAGTCAAACCACTGTGTTCGTTCCTCACCCTCCTTCCAATCAAATCTATTCTAAGGTGTCCGGAGGCAGGGGGAAACAAAGGAGGGATTGATCGACCAACTTGAACAGATCCATAACCTGGTTCCATCTGTCCTGAATGAGGGAATTAAGGCGGGTATAGTCGAACTGAACTGGTTGATTCTAAGGTGGGTGATAAGCAGCTGTATCCGTATCAAGCCTACCATCTCTTCTCACGAAAGTGTTTCCATCCCGTCTCCGAAAGTTATTCAATATCTGTGGCCCAGGTTCCTGGTTCCGCTGGTTGTGAGGCAGGTGATTTTTTCCAATATGCTGGGTAAGAAGCCCGAGCAAGAGCAAACAGAATCCTTCTCAGGTCTCTCTCCATCTATCTTCTATTGATCTTGATTCGGCAGCAGTTCAAACATTATCCATCTGAGGTTGAAAACAAAGGATTTAAAGGCCAGGTTGATCAGTGAATGAAGGAGGCTCATGCCCGTCCATCTCTTGCGTTTGGGGTTTCCAGAGGCAACCAAAGGACTAAAAGGAAGGGATGAAGGAACCTTCTTGGATACCTGTCCTTGTCAGTCGTCTCTCAAAAGATTGATTCTTGGATAGCTTGTTCTGGACTTCCCTATAGGTTCTGCAGAGGCAGGGGAAGGTCGGGTTCAAAGGCGGTCACCCCAGGAGGCATTAAATAATCTTTCTTTCATGGTAAACCCAATCAAAAGGGAAAGGGTTGAAAGCGGGGAGTCGAGGTGTCCGTGGTAGGCGATGAATGGAGCAGTCGATCAAGCAGGAGGTTGGATTCAATGCTTAGTCTTCTATCCCTGCTCTTCCCGGGTTGGTCGCTCATCCTTCATCTCTCAATCCGAGGAGGGCAAAGGCTGGACATGTGTTCTATCTCCTCCTCTTGATTTGGCAGGTTATTCATCGATATCTGGGTAAGCCCAGGCAGTCAAAGTGTAGAAGCAATCTTCTGTATCTGTTGAAATCCCTGTTGATCGACCTCAGGTAGGGGATGAAGGAGTATAGGTCTGCCGCTGCTTGACCGTAGATCATACTCCCTTCTTGAATATCCGGCGAGGCGACCAAGATCATTTGAAAAGGAAGAGGAAAGAATATCAAAAAGGTTTGAAAGGGGCATAAGAAGGTCTCAGTCAACTTTAGTTATCCCTCAAAAAAGCAGAGTATTGCACATCTTTTTAAAGTGTTTCCATTAAAGAATAGGAAGGTGGGGGAAAGAATAGTATTTCATGCCTCCTCCAGGTTGATAAGGAATTCTCCAGTTGTGTGGAAAAGAAGCCCTAGAAGCGATTGATCGAATGAAAGTCCCTCTTTGGAGAACCCTCGAGTCACTCCCGTCCCTCCTTCACTGAAGAACATCTCTTCTTTCACCTGATCTTTCTTGATTCGTAAGGTTAAAAAATATCCGGGACCAGCAGGGGAAAACAGAAGAGTGCATTCAAAGCCCGAAACCTTATCTTTCTTTCAAAGGCAGGAGTGGTCAAACATCTTTGGCAGGTTAGGCTGGGACAGGTTATCAAATATCTGGGCCGAAGGGACAGGAGTAGAAGCCCATCTGTATCTTTCACTCTCTCCTTCATCGGGGTAGACAGAAGCTAGGGGATTAATATATTGTATAGTTTTCGATTTTTTTTTATATCTGTGGTCCAGCTTTTTATGGATCCGTAACCAGCAAACGGAGGCGCCGCTCGACTCGTGCGCTCAAGAGCAAACGTAGGCTCGAAAGCAGCAAACTACGGAGCGAAGAAAACTACAGGTTTGCTTGCCCTTACTATACAAGGGGCTTTCGAGCCGGAGCTTGCTGGGTGGTAAGACATCTCCAGCATCCATGTATCAGTGACAAATAGGTGGGATGGTTCGGCTGGCTGGCACCAGTCCCTTATCCACGAGGTTTGGGACCGCTCGAAGTTGGCCTCCTCTTCCTCTAATGCTGGGGAAGACTCCACTGCTAATGTTTGAGGGCGTGGTGACTATCTATTACAGGTTGGTCAGGAGACAGAAGGGAAGGAATTAGACATCTCGATTATTGATCCGACGAACCACTACACCAGATTATTCACCAATTGGGTGGTGGGCGCTATGGGGATACAACAGCAGAAATTTTGATCTCTGGTTGCTGCTACTACAAACTAAACTACTAGTAGAATAGGACAGCTTATATATGGATTACCTGGTCTCCCACTATATAATCGTTTTTATTGGCTGCTCCGTCTCTCTCATAGGCCCAGGTACGTAGCTCTTATGTACTATTTACCAAGAGGCAAGGATTACTATTTACTTTCGATCCGCACTCTCAATACACCATACAGCTGAACGTCGAGATGTTAGATATGTCGGATCGGACCAAGGGAGTCATTTGGAAGATACGGAAATTTTCATACGAATACATTTCCGGCCTTTTATTCGATTCTTCATCCAATGAAAGAAGGCCGGGAAAATGAAAATCTTTAAAGAAGTACGCGACTATCAAATAGGGGGAAGAAGCGTAGCGACATATTGTTGATTTTTTTCACTGATCGACCGGAGCGTATTACATATCAATGCTTTTACTATTCGATCGGAGTATTTTCTATAGAAATGCTCCGCTAGATATCTGTAACTGACTAACTTACTAGCCCTCCACTCCTTTTCCTTCGTAAGGCTAAATAGTGTTATTATAAAATAACAAAATGCTACTCCCTTAAAACTCCTCCGAACCTCGATAAGAATAGGTGGATCAGATATGAATTGTAGTGCGGAGCTTCCCCCTGCCTTCCCAAACAAACCTCTGAATCAAGAGCTTCTGTCCCGCAAGCCCACCTTCCTAGTGGTTTCCGTCTCTGCTCCCGATACGTCTGGGCCGGGGCTTCCATTTCCTCCCTCCCCAGAAAAAATCTTGGAATCCTTTTCTTTATTTATTTATCAGTCGATCTCCTTTGCACCCTCTCCCTATGGTCGAGATCCTTACAGAACCTCTCCTTAATTCATTCTATAGGGCGTTCTCCTTTTTCTTTATCTCCCGTTCCGTTGGTCGAGACTTTTAGCTCCTCTCCTTCTTTAGTCATTAGGGCGAGATCCTTTAGAACCTCTTTCACTTTCATTTCAAAATCCGGCTCGCTCCTGTTGCATCTGTATATAGCTCTGAAAAAAGACTAAGATGATTTCTTCCTGTAAGAAGAGGCTTTCCTTAGCTGCTGGCACCTTTGTCTGAGCCGCCCTTTTGGTTCCGTTTCCCGATCCCGATCCGCTAATGGATATGCAGCTGGTCTATATTATGTCCCAGCAAACGGGGTTTAGTCAAGTCGAAAGCCGGAGTGCTAACGCGCGCCCCTATAGAGTACGGGTTTTCTTCGCTTGGTGTCGATATCTTTTTGTCTTTAAAGGTATGGATTCGAGACCCCCTGAACTTCACTAGCTACTGCGCTACCGGCAAGAGATACATACTATGGCAATAAACCGCCTGAACGGATCATACGCTTGAACTGGAACTGTTCTATTTCGTAGAGCCCGAAAAAGCAAGGAAGATAATTTCACGAGTACCGCGCCTACAATACCCTAAAGGTTCCAAAGTAAATGCGCATTCCACGCCCTCAAGAAGGAACTGTTTTCTTTCCCTGCAACTGACTGAGTACTGCTGCTACCCGTGTACCCGGAAGTGAGTAGTGAATTCAAAAATCCCCTCTGCCTTACAACAAGAGAGAGTGTAGCTTGTTAAGGTGACAACAATTCTAGCCAGTGGATCTTGCACTTGAGCTTGAGCCTAGAACAACGGAGCGAGCGCAGTTTACGAAGCGAGCCAGGAAAAGCAGCGGAAAGACTTTTTCGAGCCATCCTGTATTAGACTTATAAGCCTTAAAGAGCTTGACTTAAAAGCTCCGTTACCATAATCCATTGAAGTAGCACCAGCGGCAAAGGCACAGGTTCCTTCGGCGGCAGGAAAGGCAGTTGACTTCGTTAACCCGGATTGGAGCAAACACGCAATACACACGGAGGCAGCGTCTGCCCATTGATAGATAGCCTTTCCCCTGATAGGGACCGATTCGCGATGTTAGATAGAAGTAGATTGACTGAATGAACGAAAGCCCCCATTTGATCCCTCTAGTACCGATTGGAGAAGCACTTATATAGGCCGAAAGGATGTGTTCGCTTATATACTAGTCGAGTCGACAGCTATACCGAGCGAGAAGCCTAAGAGAGAGTGTAGGGGGTGCTGGTCGACACCTAACTAGTTCATGCCTGCCGACAAGGCTTATTCGAAAGAGAGATTTCCTGTAGTATTTAAAAGGAATGTGATTTGTAATGAATGTCGTGAGTGAGTCATTTATTGTCGCCACCAGAAGATAACCGTCAATAGGCACGAGAGAGAGGTTGATGCTTGTGGGTTTGTATTTGTTTTATTTTTTTTGATTCCTCTCCACGTGTACGAGTTTGTTATGTAACAGATTCTGCTCAGATGAGGGGGGGACAGCTGTCATATGGATTGATCGCCCCGCACTTCCACTTAGTCATTAACCAGTGTTTTATTGACACGTGGTGACTTGTGATTGATGGCTAAGGTTGTTGGTGGGTCGCTGATCGCCTATAAATAGGACCTGTGACCTCATTTTCAGACAGAATCACGAAGTAGGAGTGCGATAAAGTGTGATTTTTATAGAATTTCTATATTCAAGCAATAAAGGAAATCTACACAACTATATTCTCAAAGGATGGCAAGCTCGTACTCCTTTCTTCAAGCGCTCCCTCGTAGCTGCTAGAGCTGTTACTGAGAAGCGCGCCAGAGAAAAGACACTATATACGTAGTTTTTCAGCTGGGCATACGACAAAGGGGGCCCCTGATTGAGATGAGCGCTTTAGGGGCCACAATCCCCGTTCCTGGCGTACTAAGTGAGGGGGTCATTTTCAAAAGGAAGAGCAAGAATAACTCTAAGAGATCTTATCTTGGCAACGGGAGAGAAGGGATGAGCTATACCAGCTATTGGATAATAAAGCTCTTATACCTCTGTTGCCATCATTCGCTCATCCGGTGAGGAGAGATCAGAATCCGGAGAAAGCCCCAAAAAATATCTAGAGTAGTTGTTGGACCCGGATATTCCGCCTCCAAGAATGAATCCTAATATCTAGAATGACAAGACGACCTTCCCTCGATGGGATCACTTTTGTATTCTTCCTTATGAAGAACTTCATCACTAATACAAGGGAAAGGAATGTTCTCCTCCACAGTGTTTCCATTCTCCCCCTGAGGAGAGTGATGGTGGAGAAGAGCCTTTCCCTCAGGAGAAAAGTAAGGTACATCCTCAAAGAATGTGACATCCATAGAAACATACCTCTTGTTGTTCAAAGGGTTATAACACAACTATCCCTTCTGAGAACTGGAATAACCGACAAAGATACATTTGACAAACCTATGACTCAATTTATCTAAACTAGGAAAAAGAACATGAACAAAACAAACACATCCAAAGACACGTAAAGGGATGGAATAAACAGGAGAACCAGGGAGAAGAGTTTGGAAAGGAGAATTCTTGCCTAGAACTCGAGAGGGCATACGATTTATTAAATAGCAAGCAGTGTTGACAGATTCAGACCACAAAGACTTAGGCACTTTCATTTGAAACAACAGAGCACGAGTTACCTCAAGAAGATGTCTGTTTTTCCTTTCGGCAACACCATTTATCTGGGGAGTCCTCGGACAGGAGGTCTGAAAAAGGATACCACAATCCTGCAAATAAGACTGAAATTCTCTAGATAAATATTCACCACCAAACTCTGACCTCAGGATTCTAATGTTAGTACCAAACGGATTTCTGATCATAACATGGAAGGATTTTCAAATAGTGAAAACTTCATCTCTACTCTTCATGAGGTATATCCATGTCATTCTAGAAAAATCATCAATAAATGAAACAAAATAACGATGACCAGAAATCGAAACTACAGGAGCAGGGCCCCACACGTCAGAGTGAACAATAGCTCTAGGAAAATCACATTCTTTATTCAAACTAGCAGGAAAAAGAGTTCTATGATGTTTAGACAATTCACACGACTCACAACAACAATTAACATAAGAAGAAAGAAATGGAACTACAGTTCGAAGACTAGAAATCGATGGATGTCCTAAGTGACAATGCCATCGGAAAATATACTCTTTATTCGGACTAGCACACGAGGCAGCAACCTTCCTCAAATGAGGATCGAAGTAGTAAAGTCCATCGGATTCATGACCTCCACCAATCGTCTTCCTCGTCAACAGGTCCTGAAACACACAGTGAGTAGGGTAGAAAGTGACACTACAATTCAAAGACTTAGTGAGATTACTAACTGAAAGAAGACAGTAAGGAAATTGGGGAACATAGAGCACTGATGACAAAGAAAGGGAAGCGAAGAAGCCAAAAAACGTGAGCGCCTAGCGGCTTTTTGGCTTTCGCTTGCTGGGCGCGCTAGCGCCCTTACTATACAAGGGGCTTGAGAGGAAGCACCTTGTATAATAAGGGGAAAGCCCCTTGTTTTAAAAGTAATAAGGGCGCGCTAGCGCCCTGTAGTTTTCTTCGCTCCATCAAACCCCAATCAAAAACATGGGGATTTTCAAGGACCCTCTACCTCCGCACGGGTCTGTTGCTTCCGCAACCCCAGATGCCTCATCTCCACCAGAAAGGGTAATCAATGTCATTGTCGCAGAAGACCTGAAAGAAGAAAAAGCGCTTTTTTTTTGAGCCGTCTGATGAGGATCCGACTCAATGGATCATTTGCGACCCTGAAATAGTCGTACCTGGAGTGCCTGCCATCCAAAAATGGAATGACGAGGGAAAAGAAGTTTTAGCTTTATCAAGATAAAGAAGTGCTTGCTTGTTGCCAAGAAGAGGACCTAAGCGCTAGCTCTATCCCGTCGCAGCCACTGGACTGCCCAGAGATCAATGCTCTCTCGTCCCTTGTCCTAGAGCGCGCCTCATTTTCCCTTATTCTCGAAAGGGCTTCTCCTTTTCCCCTTCGGAGACTGTTCCTAATGCTCTCCCTGAATCTCTGCCTTTGACTGAGCCGTATTCGACCTCTCTTTCCATCAACGATGTAACTTTTTCCGGTCGAATATACCAACCTGCTCAGTTGAGAGGAGCTGCGCCAGCCATGCCAGAAGCGCATGCACCCGCGCCAAGCAAGAAGGGGAGATATCAAAGAAACCTATGATGTGGCCCAGCATTTGAAAAGGATCCCGGCCCAAATCTCTATATGGGATCAACTCTTTTGCAGACCTCGCAATCTCATCGCGAAGCGTTCCTCCAGGTCTTGCAGAATGCTCATGTCTCGCAAGGCACATCCCCCCAAGAGATGATTGGCCAACTAGTGGCCCCACAGCCCATCACATTCTCTGAAAAGGATATGCCTAAAATAAAATTCCCACAGAACAGACAAGGCCTCTAAACATCACCGTTTACAGAACAGGGTTCCGAATTCATCGTGTCCTCATTGATAATGGGTCAGGGTTGAATGTGTGCCCATTGAGCACAGCGATATGTTGTTGGGATTAGATCCGGCGTCATTCACACCATCTGCGGTAGGGGTGAGAGCGTATGACGACTCGTCAAGAGATGTGGTGGGCACCACCCTGATTAAGCTGAAAATAGGGCCCGCTGTGCATGAAGTTGAATTCCATATCTTAGACATAGAGTCATCTTTTAATATGTTGCTAGGAAGACCATGGCTTCATACAGCAGGGGTCGTGTCGTCCACGCTCCATCAATGCTTGAAGTTCTGCACGCCAAGTCATCACTGTCGCCGCCGAGGTTTTGACAAAACCAAAGGGGGTTGAGGCAGAAGAACTGTTAGCCGAGCAAATTAGAATAAAAAAATCCTCAAAGATTTGCTGAGGCCGCCTGACCCAAGATGCTCATCTTCAGGATCTGGAGGAGAAGCATACGTATCCGTCCTCGACGTCCCCCTGGACTCTAGAGTGAAGCCAAGAAAGCTCACCCCTAGGAGAGGAGGAATCTCCAAAGGAACCTCAAGTGGAAGATGATGGAAGAATGGGGCTACGAAGCTAAGAAAGGGCTAGGGGCAGAGCAGCAAGGCATGACGGAGCCCATCACTCTAAAATAAAGCGTCCCTAGCTAGGATGGGTTTGGGCTACGGCCGGAAGTTGAAGAATCTAAGGATCAGATGCAAAATGAATGTTTTTGAGAGGTATATTCCAGGGCCACCGCCGCCTCCGTTACACGAGTCATTCGTAAAAGCAAAAGAAAAAAGCACCTCCAACTCTAGAAGAGGCAGAAAGAGAAGAGGATGAAATCCAAAGAAAATTCAAATGGGATCTTCCGCCGCAAGGGAACCCACTGAAATTGAGGGCAGCCACTAACCCGCAAGCAGAGGCCTTTTCCCTCATGTCACTATTTGATGAAGAAGAAGGAAAAATGGAGGCAGATTCGACTCCAATCCCGCAGGCGAACATGCAATGTTCCTCTGCCGATTTTGTCAAGGAACCTCCTGTATCCATCTTTCTAAGGGAGGATTTCAAGAGCCCTCGAGAAGGAATTTTTTCAATAAAAACCAAAGATCAACTGGGCGGATGTTTATGTTCCAGGGCCGCCTCCGCCACCGCTGGATCAGTCATTCATGAAGGCTACAACCTCCGAGAGAACTCCAGTCCCAGTCCAAGAGGAAATGGACATAGATTTCGAAGTTGATTGGTGGTCGCAGTTGGAGGCTCACTGGAATCTGAAGAAGAAAACGCCTACCTGGCTGGAGGGGAAGATGAGGGGGGTGTTTTCGCGGAGAAACAGAGGCCGAAGAAGAAAAGGAGGACACCATCGTCGAGGCATCTGCTCCGCCTGGTCACGCCTGCCACTCACCTTGGAAGCATCCGGGGGGATATAGCTCAGTTGGTAGAGCGCCGCTCTTGCAATTGGGTCGTTGCGATGGAGGGTAAAAAAATCCATCCTGGACCAAGCAAGGAGCCTTCTAGGCCAACTACTCTCATCTCTTTAGGTGTTATCGGCATCTCAGCAGGTCTGGTGGTTCTAGGGAAATCATTGAATAAGGTATTAACTTCGTTCAGTCATTTAGTACAGGCTAAGAATTCCTGACTCTCCTTTTCTCCGTTCAGTCAGTCAGTCAGGCTATTAGTAGTTCCTTCCTTCCCTCACTCCGTTCGTTAGCTAGAACAATTAGAGTAGGCGAGGAGAACTGCTTCTGAATGCAGCCGTTCAGTAGGGGCCTTCCTAGAGGACTCAAAGTAGGCTAAAAAATATCCCTCCTGCCTGAAACACTACCGCTTCGTTCAGTCGGTATAGCAGTCGGTATATTCGTATATCCCTTGCCTGAGCAGTGAACGTAGTTCACGATGGGTTAAGGGGGCCCCTACCATTAGTCGTCTATAGGGATCTGGGATTCGGTATTGAATCAATCCTTAACTTCGTTCGGTCACTTCAGAAGTCATATAATATACCTAATTCTATTGAGTTGATTCCATCTCCTTGACTTTGTTCACATTCAGTAGCAGCTTGCTGGTGTCCCTTCAGGTCAGGAACTCCTGCAATAGGCAGCTACCCTCATGGAACTAAATAACACTACTCTCATCCCTCTCCCGAGGTAGCTACTATTTGTATTCGTGCTCCTTAAGTCGATTAAGACCTGTATATAAGTCAGATGTTGGAAGGCCCAACATATGAGTACTCTTTCAGTCAAGTAATACCCCTTAGCCTTCCTTATAGTAGAGTAGCTAAGAGCTTTTGGTAATTTAAAAACGTAGGGGTCGTTCTAAGGGCTTTGAGGGACGTCTTCTGTTTCCCTTATCAAGCAAGCCACAAGCCGCAGGCCGCCGCTCGATCTAGCAGTATCGGTGTCCAGTCCCTCAGTATCAGTCAGCGAGCGCTTTAGGTAAAAGAACTACTTAGCAAAAACGCCTGCAAGTAGGTGTATTCTGAGAACTACACGAGCTCTTTTGGCAGAAAAGCGGAAACGTCCTTCGTCCTCCACTCGCCGGAGACTATGGGGATCTGGGATTTGAGAACACTAACTGACGGCACTCAACTGACGGGACTTCGAGGCAGGTATTTTACGGAATACCTATACCGACGGAACGAAGGCACGAGACTGAGACGGAGACCACAGCTTAATGCGAGTACGAACTATACCACAAGCCTATAAGCGTCGAGAGCCCAGGCCAAGGAGCTCTCTCGAACAGGGAAACTCGAAAGCCTAACGCGAGGGTTCCAAACCTCACCTCAAAACCTAGAAACTAAAAAGCCAGAAACCTCCGAAGAGGAGCTATTAAAGCTCTTAAGCCGAGGAGCGGAGTTTCAACTCGAAAGCCGGCCCGAAGCAGAGTGAACTATCTAAAAAGCCCAGGACAGGAGCTATTACGACTCGAACAGGAAGTAGAATTCCTATATCGAAAGCGAAAGCACCCTTACCTAGGCCAGGGAATCAGAAACCAACTCTGCTTGAGTCATCAGAGGCCTGCATTTGTTGAAAAAAGCAAGCAAACGTAGGCTTGAAAGCCGGAGTGCGCTAGCAGCAAGATTCAAAACGGATGCACGCGCTAGCGCAACAAGCAACGGCTTTGAATCGCTTGCTCGGCTGCGCTACCGCGCAACGGCTTGAGCGCTAGCGCTCATGGAGTTGCTTGTTGCCCATGCATGATGAAAAACTACTGCGCGCGCTAGCAGCAAGAAAACGGCTGCGCGTTAGCGCAACGGCGTTAGCGCAGCCGTTTTCTTGCTGAGTGCTAACGCGCGCCCTTCCGTTTTTCAGCCGGGCGAGACAAGCTACCTTTAGCTAGGAGCCTCTTTTCCTTCTGCCCAGCTCCCCGAAAACAACGTTCGACTTGCATGTGTTAATCATATCGTTTTTGAGCTTGTGTGATCCCCGGGTGTCTGTCTTCGCGCACCCACTCGATCGGCTTGCCAATCAATCGAGGCGTCCTTCCTCTTCCATAAGGGCGGCTCCCCTTTTCCAGAAGCCTTTGGCTACTTTCATTCTCAATTACCAGGGCTCGGCCTCACATTTCATAAAGGGCTTCTCGTATAGGCGAATGAGGGATCCGCCTTTAGGGGCTCCCCCGTTCATTCTTTTAGGAAGCAAACTCCCTGAGTATCATATGATATCATATACGCAATTGTAAAATCATGTTTTCCTGATTTTGGCATGCCTATTCTTGTTTGAATGAGAAGATCAACCACCCGACCAACCTTCCACCCAAATTTTCCTACCTGCTTCTGGGAACTAACTGAACTTAGTAACGACTTTTGCTATTTAGAATATGTTGACTTCTGGTTTTGATACACTAACTACACTAACACTACTACAAAAGTGTCCCTTCCGGAGTAACAGAATCTCCCAAGGCCAATGCAAGAATAATTACCCCAATCATAACAGCGAGAGACAGAGTTTTTCTGTCGGGCTGGATTTGGAGGGGATCGAAGCTTTCTGGCTCACTGAAAACCTCCATAACCTGGTCGTGATAATGTTGGATGTGAGGGCATGGAAACCCAAGGAACCGTAATGGGCAGACGCCAAGGTTAAGGGGGTCCCTGATCATACTAGCGTACTCCGGCGAGCAGCATGCTGATGGTTGCCAAAGCAGCGGCTCGGGAAAGACTGCCCACCAAAGACCAAATCCAACCAATAGACAAGTTAGTAAAATGAACCTATGATCCTTCGCGTAGGATAGGTTCAGTGCGTGAGTCAAACCAAATGCTCTTGTTCGCGCGCTCACTCTGGTGGCATCCCCCAAGCCAATTACTCGCTCTGGGGATCGTAGTAGCTTGGCCGTATACTCTCTCTTTGAATCCAGGGCGGCTGCTAGATGCCCCGGCAATTGATGAGCAGCAGCAGGCAGCGCCCTCCACCAGGAGAAGATAGGATCAGCCAAGGGCATTCCCTGCTACGCTCGATTATTACTGCCTTAGAATAGATCCGGAAATCAGACCTGAATCGCACAACCAGCTCGCTCCGAAATCAGAAGATCCGGAAGAGACAGACCTTGGAACAGATTTCTTTAGATAAAGCGGTCGTCCAGAGCAAAGATTGTATTGTAGTCACGGAACGAAGAAGGAATTTCGAGCGAGTGATTCATCATCAATAGTGGCCCACCAAGCCTCAGTTCCAGGACATTGAAACTTCTTAAGCCTGAGCCACCAAAGGACGAATCCCGGTCGTTCACGCGTACAAAAATGCCTTCTTGCAAGAAGCATATTCATCTCGATCTGCAACTATAGAAGGATCTTGAATTGGCTGTACCCCCACCAGAAAGTGGGTAGTGCCTTTCCCACTCGGTCTTGATATGCGAATCTGAAATCTGAACGAAGAACTGACTCGAACAGATCACAGGCCCCTGAGCTCCAAAGGAATCAGACCGTCGACTTTCATAGTGAAAGACGTATAGCACAATGACTGACTACACTAGGACTAACTACATGACTGACTACACTAATAGAAGTATAGCGCTATGACTGACTACGCTAGTGAGGTATAGAGCGGTGACTGACTGCACTAGTGAAGTATAGAGCCGTATAGCACGGTATAAAGCCGTATAGCGCACTGACTAACTACACTACTATAGTATAGCACGTAGACTGACTGACTACACTAGTAGTTACCCATTATTCACCCAGAAGGAACAGGGGAAGGAGGGCGGTCCGATCAATTTCTATCAAATTGAGAGCATACCACGTCTGTGCCGAATCCTGTGTTTTAAGAGGAGTAGCCACTTGGCTTTTCCGAAGGTTAACTTCCTTTGATTGAAAACCAAACCTTGGTCTCGTCCATTACCATTAGTAGCGGGAGAACGAATCCCGGTGCGGAACCAAATCATCCAGTCACAACGGAATCAGAAGATTCTCCTTTTCCTATTGATTTTGAACCAACCTCACCTCGCATAGATCACGCCGACCTACCCACCCCGTGTGTGGGTGCCCAGTGCATCTCCCTTTTTTTAAACTTCCCCGCTAAAGAACTTCTTTTACGCCCACTTCACTTCTTTTACGGATTTTCCTTCTCCAAGCTTCCCGACGGGCCTCGATCTCAGTTCAATCCTTTATTGCGTTGGATCGTCGATCCATGCTGTGAAATGGTGCGCAATGATCAAAAGGTCCGTGCTGAAAATCGAATCCTTTGCACGGATTGACTACTCGTCGGGCCGGTTCCAGCCTTCCTCCTTTCTGATCGTAGGCGGACTAATGGTGAGGAAGTGGTGGATAAGGGGGGTGTACCATTCAATGCCAGCTCTAGGGTTTGTTCATACCGGTTCTTTCTTCTGTGAAATAATCTCTCCTCCCAAAAAGTCTTCTTTCGCGCAATTGCTAAAGCATTTGGTCTCGCTATGGCTAGCTTGTTTGGTGAGGAGCTAGCTATTGCTATAGCATTTGGTCTCTTTCTAGCTATTGCTATTGCATTTGTGCTCTTCGCGCCATCTCTATCCTTCCCCACCCATACAGCGGCTACCTTCCCCACCATACCTTATCTATTCCCACCCTAACCCAAGCCCACAGTCTCCGTTCACTACCATGAACCTCCCCATTCGACTCGACGAATAGAAGTGACAAACGTGTATTTCGTCCGCTAGAAGGCTGGCTGAGGGACGGGACGACTCTATGCGTTGGTGGCAAAAGATGACGTACCCCCAACACCGCTTCCTGGACGAATCGGAGAGCTTCTACAGGAGTTTGAAGACATCACGCCGAAGGAGTTGCCGGACGGATTACCTCCTATTAGGGACATCCAACACCAAATTGACCTAATCCCCGGTTCCACGCTACCTAACCGGGCAGCATATAGGATGAGCCCTGCGGAGCATGAAGAGCTGAGGCGACAAGTGATGGAGTTGGTTCGAAAGGAGCTTATTCGCGAGAGCATGAGCCCTTGTGCTGTACCTGCATTACTAACGCCTAAGAAGGATGGCACCTGGAGGATGTGCATTGATAGTCGAGCCATCAACAAAATCACAATGAAATACAGATTTCCGATCCCGCGGTTGGACGACATGCAGGACATGTTGGCTGGTGCTAGCGTATTTTCTCAGATTGATCTGAGAAGCGGTTACCACCAGATCCGGATCTGGCCTGGAGACGAGTGGAAGACTGCTTTTAAGATGCGAGACGGCTTCTATGAATGGCTCGTGATGCCTTTTGGGCGCCCCCAAACCTTCATGAGGATGATGAATCAGGTACTTAGTCCCCTTATCGGAAAGTGAGTTCTTGTTTATTTTGATGATATCCTGATTTACAGTCGTACTGATGAGGAGCACCTAGAGCATCTTCGTTATGTGCTGGAGATTTTGAGAAAAGATAAATTGTATGTCAACTTAAAGAAGTGTGTGTTCATGCAAGCGTCTTTCTAGGTTTTTTCATTTCTGCAGAAGGTGTGAAGGCTGATGAAGAAAAGATCAAAGCTATAGTCGAGTGGCCGACCCCCAAGCAAGAGTGTTGCAGACGTACGGAGTTTCCATGGACTCGGCACCTTCTATCGGCGGTTCATCAGGAACTTCAGTAGCCTGATAGCTCCAGTTACCAACTGCTTGAAGCAGCAGCGATTCGAATGGACACAAGAAGCTAACGATAGCTTCAACTGATCAAGCATAAGTTGACCGAGGCTATGTTCGATTATTATAACGATCATACCAACAAGTTTTGTTGCTCATCCATTATCTATTAGAAGGGGGCATTGCGAAAAGAATGACCATTTAGCAGCTCTCGTCTATCTCAATTGTAGGAAGCTGCTATTGGCTTCCAAGAGTAGATAGGGAGTTCTCGAAGAGAAAGCAGAGCCGAAAGAAGAAAGTGAAATGGAATCTTCGTTTTTCCAGCGGCGAGACGATCAAAGATAGATACGCTGGTCGGGAAAGCCCCTACTCCTATAAAGTTGTTGATGAAAGGGCCTAATTCAATGGAAAGACCGGAAGGAGGCGATCGGAGTGAGGATGGATGGCCTACCAACTCAGCTAACCCCTACTTAGAAATACTAACAAGCCCCAAAACTAGTAAGTCCGGTGTGACGCCATCAGACTCCCCCGGTTACTTTACCAACTTGATGTAACCAACTTCATCTGCGTGGAGAGAGGCTCGAGGAAGGTTTATTTCGAGTCTGGATATTGAGACGAGTCAGGTTCAGTGAAAGCCCTGGAGAAAGCTATTCCACCGTTTTCTTATAGCTGCTACTTAACCTCCCGGTAAGGTCCCGACTTCCGTAGACCTCACTACGCTCGCCTCCCGTTGGTCGGCCTATGATCGCTCACTACCGATCGCCTAATGGGAGCCTCCGGTCGCCTCTACTTAACAAACTGTACTCTTAAGTGGAGTCAAGTAGCTTTCCCGGACACTGCTCAACTGGTCGGGGGGTCATTTGCTCACTTTCAAATCGCCCTATTTAGTCAGTTGGGAAGAGGTCTTCTCTCTTCCCGACTCCCGTCGACCTCACCTAGCTGCCCAGTTCGAAGCAAGAGATCAACTAGTCCGAAAGGAAGGGTGGGCGGTGGGCGGGCTTGGAGCGAGCGGAGTGAGGAGGCGCTAGGTCGTAAAGCCAAGGAAAGAGGAAGAAAGCCTAAAGCCATGAACTGGAATTGACAAAAGAGCTGTTCCGGTTCATTAGTCTCGTAAAGTAAAGGTCAAACATAACAGTTGTCTAAAAGCTGAAAACTGAAAGCCAAGGCAAGTCAGGAAGCTATTTAGTTAGTGCCAGTAGTCTAGTCAAAAGCAACAAGGCAGGAAAAGAAGCTAGCTCCTCCGTGCCAAAAGCGGAAAGCAAGCATGGAGAATGACGGCAAGGCAGCTAAAGAAAAGAAAGCAAAAGCAAGGGCGGTGGGTGGGTTGGACCATTGGTGCCCGCCTATCGTGCGTTTTCAGCGCGCCTTTACGACCGTTTTTGAGTTTGAGGAGGGCGGTGCGCGCAGAGAGAGCAGAGCGCGAAGAGAGGGAGGTGGGCGGGCTAAGAAGGAAGCAGGCAATAGCGCGATAGCAAACTGCAAAGAAAGCTCCTAGCGCTACAGACACGATAGCCAACTAAGGCCGGTGGGTGGGGAAGGTATCTGCTGACCAGTAGCCAACCAACCATAATAGCTAGAAACTAGCCGCCAACCATAAGAGCTAGGGGAGGGTGGGCTTAGTAAGTAGGCTGAAAGCACCATTTCTCCTTTTGGGAAGAAAGGGATCGATTGTGACCGATGTGACCGTTTCTGATCTGGGCAAGGGAAAGAGGGTGGCCCTGCCGAGGATCCTGACGAGGCTGCTGAAAGGAGAGCTGCCATTGCGGCGGTTGAGAGATTCAAGGCGAAGGAAGCGCAAGCGGGCCTATCTGGCTTTAAGGGAGGTGTCTCCGGAGAGTCGAGTAAGGCTCCAGGAGAGTATTCCTCTGGGTCGAAAGAGACAACGACAGCTGCTCACGTGTCGACCACGCCTGTGACAGAGCGTGCCATGCCGGTGGGAGAGTCTTCAAAGGGAGATCCGGCAGTGACTCAGCCATCGTCCGGAGGTACCGAACATTCGATGTTGTCACCAACAGAGAGGTTGGTTCTAGCGGAGCGAACAAAAGCTGTCTTTGAGGAGATGATGCCTTGTTCCTAAAGTCTTGCTATTTGATCAGTGGATCGTAAATGAGCTTAGCTTGATTTAGCTGACCTTGCCCGAAGGCGATCGAAGTGAGTGTCGACCCAGGGCGGTGGGTGGGCGATGGTAAGTAGTGGTTTCGATCCTCGATCCGAGTTTCGTCAAACGAGTCTCATTCGAGAGGTTGGTTGTTATTCGACCTGGAAACAACAGTTTTTCTTTAAGAGATTGAAGCTCCTGGTTCGAAACTTCAATCTTGGAGCATGGGCGGTGGGAGGGAAATGAATAGTTGAGATTCCAGTTGGAATTGACTCAGAGAAGGATCGATCGAACAAGGAGAGGGCAAGGTCTCGATCACGATCTGGATCTGAATCTGCTGGGGCATATTTCGATGAAAGGAAGGGTTTTGATCCGTGCGCCGACTCTCGTGTTGCGAGGTTCGTGTTTCATCTTTCGAAATTCAGTTTCTTTTGGCTTTGTGTGGAGCATGTAAGTGTAAGTGTTCCGCCTTAAGCGAGCCTGTGACTGTCCTACTCTTCCAAGTAAGTTTCGAATCTTGACCCACAGTTGTAGTTTACGTTACAGCTGGATCGGTTGGTTCGTGCGCCTACTTTGGCCTTTTCTGAAGTTTTGTTGCTATTTGACCTATCGGTGCCTTCATAGGAGCTAGCTGCATTAAATTGCCGCCGAGATCTCGGTGCTACTGCCCTGCCATAAGAGCATTGAGACTATCACAGGCTAGCATTAATAAGTCGAACCTCGTGCTTTCAATCCCGCTACCTAGAAAATAAAGACTCCGATCGCTCGCAAACTTCTGGCTTCGCCGCCCTCCCCGCTAGCCTTTTTCTTTGTTGTTTTGTCCCCTCGAAGAGTGACCGGGTTGGCTCAATGGTTCGTCCATCGGTAGTTTCCGGGATTGTTTCAGCTTCAGATTGCGATTGATCAGGTGATAAGTAATGTTATGAGGGTACCACGACTTAAGCGCTAGGTCTGGCCTAGTCTACTTGAAAGAAAGGTTGGAGGAACTCTTGTCCCAGTTCTTCTATTCCTACTCTGTCTCCTTCTCTATATTAACTCCCAAGGTCGGTGGGTCTCATAGCAAACCAGTCGTTCATCTCGCTTGGGTTGGTGTTTAAGTAAGAAGCCTTTTGATCTGGGTTATGACCTGTAAGGCCTCGCTCACTCAGTTGCTGACTCATTTCTAACCTATTCTACATACACCCTGCCCTTGTTTCGCTCTCTAGGGCTTGCCTAGCCGTCTCATCCACCGGTGAGTTGACACCTCACTTAGACCCGTTCGTTGGTAGAGCGAACAAAGAGCGCTTGAGGCGAAATTCCTAGCCGTTGCCTTTCCAGTAGGCTGAGAATGAGTCTAGTTCTTAGTTTCTGGGACTCATTCGGTCCAGGGATGAGAGCTTCCAGAAGCATCTTTGGATTTTGTCAAGGCAAAGCTCTTGTTGTGTTGTTTCCGACTGCCAATTTACACGGTTGGCTGCTCTTTTTGGTTCTTTCTTTCTCTGCGGTCCTTATCTATTTACGTAGATAAGAAGCATGATTCGGTTGCTATGAGCATGACATCTGCTCCGAAGTGGGATGGATTTAATTTAGGAAGCCGCCCTATAACAGAGCTTAAGTAAGACTTAGCGTGTACTTTGACAACACAAACAAGCTAGAACAACATACGCATTAGCATCCCCATCCCCATCTGAATACGAATCTGCAGAACGAGACGCAGAAACTAAAGCTTTTTTAGACGCAGCTGATGCCACCACTGAAGCAGAAAGAGCTAGGCGCTAAGTATGCTCAAACTAATGTTCTATTCTACACCCTGTTCCAAGGCGGGTGAAAGCCTTCCCTCTTTTTTTGTTCTATTCGACTGGCTTATCATAAGATATCGAAAGGCTTTGCCGCTATCTGGGAATTATTTACGTAGTTATTGTCTACCAAAAAAAGGAAGAGCTATGCGACGTCGCCGGGGGCCGTCCGATTCCGTTCCTAGAGAACCTTGGTGTTCTGGGGCCCTTTCAACCGGGCTTACACTTCCTTTTCATGATTTTAGTCTATCGTCGCGGAAGAAGGTATCTTGATCGTTGTGCCGAACAACCTAATGTTGTGATTTTTGATATCAATCTCTCTGGATTAGTTTATCGAGTGGCTCACTCACAATCTACGGATCAAAAATTGCTTACTTACGAAGGGAACGAGTGGAGTATACGAAACGAGGGGCTAAGGCCTCACAGAGCAAGCTTTTACGCTGGGACGATCAGGTCTAAATGTGGTGACCAGCCATAACCACGAGGGTTTCATAGAGATGCCAGGTTGTCCAGCAGCAGCCCTATGAGAGGTACCAATCAAGTAGCACAACACGTTCAGGGACAGGCCTCACAGAAAGCTTTTATTCGCTCTTCCAAACGAGAAAAATCAACTAGATCAGTTAGATCAGCTCTAGATGGGGCCATCGACAAAAGGATACAGACAGAATCGGAAAGCATACCTGGCTCAGCCATCAGAGTCAGTTCAAGGCAGACGACTTCACACTAACCAGAATCGGAAACCTAAATCAGTGACACACGAGACTCAAAAGAGGAGAGTCTGCTAACCCATTCACAAGAGTCGACGAAAGAGGAGAATTACGGTACCATGGACCTGGGAAGACAAGAGCTCGTTCAGAAACGTTCATCAATCGATAGCTAGCTCGTTCATCAACGAATTCATCAACCGAAGAAGCGAGTTCCCAAGGAGCAGAGCGGACCGGGGCCGAAAGAGTTCCTGTGTCCTATTATGCTGTTGGTGGTTACTGCTAGCGGGCAGGTGAGTAGTCGCCTAGGCGGACAGGGGAGGAGCGAAAGCCAAGTAAAGAAAGGAAATCGAAGATTGTGCTGCGAACGAGCGAGCCAAGGCTATGTTAATAGAAGAAAAGGGAATGAAGCGAAGCGATGAAAACAAGCAACGGATGAGCGCGTCAGCGCTCATCCGTTGCTTGTTTTCTCGCTTGTTGACCATAGCAGAGATGGCCGTACTGTACTGGTTGGGCGATGGCACAGTACGCAGGACCCTCGTATGAAACCCCACCGAGCTTCCTTGCACTATGTGGAACGGACTAAACTCGGATTGGACACGCCTATAGCTAAAGGAACGTACAGCGAGCCGTAGCGGGAGGGAGGCCAATGTCCCGTCAGATACCACGGCCCACAGGCAAGCCAGCGACCTTCACCTCCCGCAGGTCGTACGGGGCGTTTCGCCGGAGTTCACGGCGGTCTATTCCCTTTCAAGATTGAGTTGATAGGGGCCTTTGGCTAACGTACGTTCAGGGGTCTGCCAGTCAACTACCTTCTCCTCTAATGAGGTTTTCAGTACCACGAGTCCGTCGGTCGTTGTGTGGGTAGACTCGATTTCTTCCGGTTTTAAGCAATCCGTCTTTCTCATGTTTCACCATATGGATTACCTATCTTTCGGTTTCCTCCCGCAACTCCCTTCGGTCTCCTTTAGCTCTGGTGGGCGTGGTTCTGTAGTTCTTCTGGCCTTCCTTCATGTCGTAGCCTTAGCTTATCGACGGGTCTTGCATTAGATACAGCATTTTCTTTGACTCATGCCTTGATTTTAAACACGCTCTTTGTTTGAGTTTGAAGTCGTTACCTTGCGGGAGCCACCTGGGCGAGACCCTTCTCTTCTTTATTTTTGCCATATGGTATGTTGAATCACTTGTGAAGTCGACTTCACTTGACCGTGTCTGCTTCAACTTCACCCTAGACTCGTGTCGTGTAGTGTAGCAAGACTAACAAGTGGTCGAGTGAATTTATGAACAGTGGGCCGTGGACGTAACGTGTCTGCTATAAAGCTACTGCTCCACTTGTCAGACAGCGAGTGAATTTATGAACGAGCTTATATTAGAAGCAATACCTGTAGCATATTTTTTTATTCTTCCTCCACTCACCTCCACGGGCGAATGGAGTCTACTACACTCTTTCTTGGCTCTAAAAGTATACTATACTATACTATACTATAGGTCATTCAGAAGGGCTCCGTATAGTTCTATTTTGGGGCGTAACGTTGTGGTTGTTCCCTCGACTGACCGAGAAAAACAAGTTCAAGAGGCATCTTCCATTCATATCGATTTGGGTTTTTCCGCACCATATTTAGATCTGCCTCTTCTTCGATCCGGAATTCCCAGCAAATCCTTGACTCCTCGAATACAATGGGATTTCACACCTGGCGAATCTTTCACTCTACCTCCTCTTATTAACACCATAGGATGTTCCTGCGAATTATGACCTTCGCCCGGAATGTGAGCAAATATATCATGTCGATTGCTCAACCGTACTTTGGCTATCTTACGTGGAGCTGAATTTGGTTTTTTCGGTGTTCTCGTTGGAACACGCGGGCGTACTCCTTGCTTCTGGGGACATTGATCCGAAGCTCGAGTACGGTCCGTGCGCCGTTTTTCTTCTCTACCATGACGAATCAATTGATTTAATGTAGGCATCGCTCTTTCCTTTGTCTTCCCCCCGATTTTTGCCCTATCACTAGTGGTTACTCCCGATCCAAAGCACCCCTTTTCCATTCATAGAGAGATCCAATCGTCAAAATCAATAAAAAGGCCATCATGGACCAAGATCCAAACGGATCAATCTTGTTGGGAGGTACTGCCCAAGGAAAGGAAAAGGTTACTTCCGGATCAGGGATAATAAATAAAATAGAAACAAGATAAAATCGTATATCGAAACGACTTCTGGCATCACCGAAAGGATCGGAACCACATTCGTGGGCCGACAATTTTTCTGGATAGGTAGAACTATTGGAAGCAAATGGAAAAGGAACACCGAGTGGGATCAAAGAAACTAGCGGACTGATCACTAAATAGATACAAATAGGTGCAAATTCTGACATCACCACAGCCCACTTCGTTCTCTCGCTCTGCTCGCGGCGCTCCTTGCTCGCGGAGCGGCATACCGAAAAAAGAAAGAAAGAAAGAAAGAAAAGAAAGGTTTTGGAAGAAGCAAACTCCGGCAGCATCAGTGGACAATGCCGGGCGCCGGCGGCGAGCATTCATTTTTCCACTTTTTTATCGAGCTGATCCAATAGATCAAATAAGAAATGCTCCTGCATAGATTTGCCGCCAATGCCTCGGGTATAATCATATACCATCCTAGAAAGACGATAAAAATTTGTTTCATCGGCTTCTTCATAAAAAAATTCTTGCGAGAGAAGTCGATGGGCGAGGCTTTAAAAATCGACAGCACGCGTGCCATTACGTGTGCAATAAGGGCTGCAAAAGCCTCGGCCGCCGCAGAAAGTCCGACAATATTTTAGAATTGCTTCAACTGTAGCGTTCACACATCTCCTTCTGAGTTGGTCGATTTTGTTGGAGGAGGAATCATCCGGCGTGCTCCCGGATGGCAGGTTCGTATTCCCACTGGTCGAGGCGGCAGCATCTGCCCCGCTTCGTGATGAACCCGCCATTTCGAGAACAACTGCGCCTTGACTCGCTGAATCCCAACAATGCAGTACGTCAGCAGGTGTTACAATAATACGTAGATTAGTTTTGGCTGGTACAACCACTCTATTGTCCACTTCTAATAAACGCGATTGACCCAATTCTGAATCATCTTCTGGAATCGTATAACTGCCAAAAGTGAGTGACTGCTCATCGGAACTGTTATAGTCCGAATACCCCCCCCGGAATCCAATGCCATCGATGCCCCATGGCTTTGATAGTAATCGCTGAATCTACTACTACCTCGTCCATTGAGTATAACAGAGCAAATGATGGTATAGCAATGAACATCGGGATGATACTAGGAAATATGGTCCAAAGAATCTCGATAGTAGTTCCATGAACAATCCTTTGCGGGATTGGGTTCGTTTGATAGTGGAAATGCCATAAAGCGCGAACCAACATCCGTGATACGAAAACCAAAATCAGAATGAGGAAGAAAAAGATATCGTGATCTAAGTCCAATATTCCTTGCATCATAGCTCCTGCATCACAAGGAGCGATTGCCCCAACAAAATAGTCTAGAAGAAGAATCATTTTGTTTGATCAATTCTTTTGCCGCTCTCGAACGAGAGAGACTTTGCACGAGGCGCTGCGGCCGCTGCCGCAAAAAAGGTATGGGGGTTTCGATACTGTACGGTACACTGAACACCAACTCGATCTCTTTGAATATTTTAAAACATCTCATCAGTTCTCTACCGGGACTGACAATACACACCATTGAGATCACCCAGGATTTGAACCTGAGTACTCCCCCGATGAGAAGGTTCCAAACCTTCTGATCTTTCTTCCTTTCACCACAAACAAATCACTTGATCTATCTATGCAATTCTTCGATCCATTAACGCGCGCAACATAGCCTTTGCATGATCGGCCGGGATTGTATTGGAACCGTCAATCCTACTTAACCTTTTTATTACGCATATAAATCACGAATTGTGCAGTCGATCGGCGCTCTTCTCGTCAGGACAGAGGAAGCAGAAAGACTGAACAACTGAAAGGGAAAGGGATTGTGTCTTCCTCCGTGACACATGCAGCAAGAAAGCGAGTTGGACCACAAAAAAGATCTGAGATAATTGATTCATTTCACCGATGGGAATGAGTCCTATCCTTGTCCGCCAACCTCTGACGAACGAGCCGGGCTAACCTGACCGTACCATATCGAACCTACCAAGCCGAACCTGACTGTACCATGCTGTACTGAGCCTGCTGAGCAAAGGTAGAAAGAAAACAGGAATGAACCATACGAGTCGGGCTTGAACCATACCGAGAGAAAGAGCGCTGAAATGAGCCCGGGCCTACCAAGATACCTACGCCAAAGAACACAGGTGGTCTTCGACTCCCTGATAGACTCCCATACAGGGAAAGAAAGACTAAGACTACTACAGATACTAAGTACCGGGCAATGTATGGACGAAGAACTCCCTCGCTCTGGCTGAACTACTGAGACTGACCGATACTAGCAATGACTAACTGACCAAGCTGATCCAGAGAGACAATATACAGGCGAGAATGGAATGCTGCACTGAAAGCTTCGTTCCATGTGCCTATCAATGAGAGCTATCGGATTGGGATGGAAGATAGAGCAGCGAAGGTAGCGGCACAGATCAAGGTGCGGAAGGAATGCTTGCTGTCAGCTTTCAGTCCAATGCATTCTCCCCATATCACAAACAGAGGAAAGAAGGGGCTTTGATCGAGATGGAAGGACAGAGAGCAAGGAGCGAAGTGCAAGACGAGGGGCAAGAGGGATCAATCGAGAATGATACCAGCGGATGAGATTGAGAGAGACATGGGGGATGATCAGATATGGGCTGTTTCGCTTATACTTGTTTCTTTCTTTCCATACCACAAACGGAAGGGAGAGAGGGAGGTTTGATGCAATGGAGATGTTCCTGGGTCAGCTCAATTCCATGTGTCCATCAATGAGAGCTAGCAGGTTGAGAAACAGATAAGGTATGGCTGCTGGGAAGGATTTGATTGGCATTGAGACAGGGAAGAAGATAGAGCGGTTACAGTCGATGCTTCTTTCCATTCTCGTGCAGCAAACAAAGAGGGCAGTGAAGGTTGCTAGCGGATGAGAGTGAACAGACAGATAGGGCAAGAGGGATTAGGCGAGAGTGGCAGAGACGAGAATGGAATGCTAAGAGAAAGAGATCAAGCTAGAGACGTTACGATCAAAGCTTCTCTTTCCTTTCTCGGGTAGCAATGAAGGGAGGCAGAGTGGATTAGCAGATCGAAGTGCAAGAGCAGAGCAGGGAAGAGGTTTGATTGCTAATGAGATGAGTGGAAGAGCTGCTTTCGGTCTCGGTCCAAGGCATTCTCTCAAGTAGCAAAGGCAAGACGGAAGAGCAGCAATGAAGGTTGCTAGCGGATGAGATTGAAGACGAGCAGCGGAGGTAGGGAGAAAGAGATCGAGTGGCCTCATTCCATTCTTATTTCATTCTCGGGTAGCAAGAGCGAAGGCAGGCTGACAGCGGAAGGGAGAGGGGGTGTTCAAAAAGATATGTTTGACGGGCAGCAAGGAAGATACCAGCATGAATGAGCTTTCTACTCCCAGGCAGCGAGCAAAGAGCAGAGCGACAATGCAAGGTGGTAGGTGCCTCAATCAAGCTTGTTCCTTTCTCAGGCAGTAAGTGAAGGAAGCAAGAGCAGCGGAGGAAGATCGGTGCGAGGTAACGGGTTGGATTGAACGGTGGATACAGGAATGGCAGCGAGAGGTAGCGGATCAAGGTGGAAGAGCAGTGCAGTGAAGATTGCTAGCGGATGGGATTGAGAGAGACAGCGAGAGGTAGCGAATGAAGGAAGACAGACAACGGACAAGGCAGCGGAGGAAGATCAGTGCGAGGTAGAGCGGATGAGAGTGAAGCAACGAAGGAAGGCAGGCAGCGAGAGGTAGCACAGCGTAAGGGAGAGAGGGCTTGGGATGGACAGTCACTGATACAGGTTCTATTCCACTTCTCTAAAAACTTTTTAGTCAAAAAAATTCTCCTCTCTCTCATACTGTCGTAAGTACGCTCGTTCCTGTCCTAAGACTGGTTCTTCCCCAGTCTGGCCAAGGCAAGCTATGCTAACGACCTCAACTGCACTACCTAGCCAACCATCTTCACCCAATGTTTTCCCCGTAGGGCATCACGTTCCTCAATGGCCAACTAGGAGCACGGAAGCGATGAAAGCATGCCCACTCTCGCCGGCTAACACAATGGATCAATGCAGGGGAGACTAGCCGAGAAGCCTAAGCTAGCTATCAGCTGCCGTACCCCAGCGGAGTCTAGTCTTCTTATCGAGATGAGCATGAGTGGTCAAGCCCCGCAATGAGATCATGCGCCCTAAGCCTGGGCTACTGTTGTGTGTTCCGATCCTTCCAGTGAGAGCTTGTGACCATCGCAGTGACCGCAGTATGCTTAATCGACTGTCTCTCTACCTTCTTGATCGTTGCATCACAAGTTCGCACGACAAGCCGCATTGTGCACTCAAGCTTGGATGATGAATGCCAAACAATTGAAAGATACAGGATTTGAACCTGTAATGTGTACCTAAGGGCTAGATACAAAGAGGCCTTCCCTCTCTTCCCTTTTGAGATGAATGCATGCGAACAACCATGACACGCGAGAAATGAGACAATTGATAGCTGAAAACGATAACGATAGCTAGCTCTATAAAGGAGAGTTAGACTGAACACAAACCCAATCGATAAAAAATAAAAAAGAAAACCGCATATCGGATTTGAACCGATGACTGACGCACTCCACTCGTTACCACTGAACGACGAAGCCTGGAGCTCCAGCGGCTATCAAACTGTCGGGGGGACTGGATCAATCAAATCAACTACTCGGTAAACCGGATCTCTAACAGGCACTTGAATTGGACGAGATAGTGGCGGCTATGCATCCCCATTTGCAATGGGAGGATATAACACTTTTTTTTGAATAGGTACTGCCATCCTTGCTTCTGCCCCCGTTGCCTCTGATAGCTATGCCCTAGCCTCTGTTTCTGTCTCTCTGACTCGCAGAAGAGTACGCGCGCTAGCGTTTTTAAGCTGGCTTCTGTTGGTCTTGTATTGGCATATAGCAAAATCTTGCTTGGGAGAACTCGCATAATATGGCTGGCTAGCATATAGCATTGCTGTATGCCCGCCCCGAACCACTTCCTCCTGCTGAATGACATCATATTCTTTATGTTTAGAGAGGCGGCCTCCCCGACCACCAACCACTAGGGCGAACAGCAAAGCTCTTATAGCAAGCACAAGCAAAAGGCGGCCCAAGCAAGTTTCTTAGCGCATGGCTTTATTCGCTCGCTATAGCGCTTTAATAACAGCTACCGTTTCTTAGCCGGCTACTCACTCGAGAGGAAAGCTACGACTGGCGTTACTTCTTAGGCGGGAGAAGAGTCTGTTCTATGTTAGTGATCCTGAACCGCTTCAAAACTACTGCGCGCTAGCTAGCGCTCTCCTGCGCTCAAGCTCGCGGGCACCGCACACACCCGCGTAAGCGCACAAGCCCGCGACCTCTGCAGCTGCCCCTTTACGCAATAGTGCCCTAACGGGCACCTTTACACAATAGGTGCCCATAGGGATAAAAGTCGCAATAGGGGCACTGCAGCGCGAAAGCCAGCGAGCGAAGCGCGGTCTAAAGACCGCCTAAACCGTAAAGGGGCTTGTGCGCAGGAAGCGGGCAGCAAGTGCCCGCGGGCTTGTGCGCTAGAGAGCGAACTTTCGCTCGCTTTCTGGCTCGCTTCGCTTTTCACGCTTCGCTCGCTGGCTCAATCCGGCGTTCAAAGCGAGCAAGCTGAAAAACCTTTATAGTCCTGGGTGCCCCTAAACCGTAAAGGGGCTTGTGCGCTTATTGCCTTACTCAATAGGGGGGCGATACGGCTTTTTGGCCGCGGGTCCATCCGCGCGAGCACTTAGAGTGCCCCTATTGCGTAAAGGGGCGTGTGCGAAGTGAGCGAGGAAGTATAGAAGGTATGTGTTACGGCAGGTGTAATTAATGACACCAAAAGGCGGGAGTGGTAAGAATACCATACCTCTATACTGTTGCTTACGTCACTAAGCTATAGCCAAGTTCCATACGTGCGGTGCCCAAGCTATAGAGTTGATCTCTCTGGACAAAGGGAGATTCTGAGTCCTCGGAAAAAAGAAGGGTATTGATAGGTTGTGGGAACTGATTCTCCAATAGTAGAACAAAGAGGGGGGAGAATGCACGGCGCCCAGATGGTTCCTTTGAGAATGGGGTGTTCTAAAGGCCGGGGAAGAGAGGGATGAAGGGAGTCTGTCCTGAGTGTGTGTTACGGGGGGCGTGATGAACAAGCACAAATGAGAGGTAGAGAGGATGTTGAGTACCAAACCACCTAACGGTACCTTAAACCATTCCCCTGTCATGTAGAGCATACGCGCAAGATCCGTGAGTTCTGCAGCCCCACCCTATCTAAGTATGGGTAAGGGGCTGATTGATGGAAGGCTATAAAGGGCGGGGGGAGTAGAGGAGCTATTGGAAAGAAGACTCAATAAACCCGTGCGAGGAGGATAGGTTGATAAGGGATAAGATCCAACTTCACAAATGAGTATTGAGCGGGGCCCTAGTGGTCTAGTAAAGGGAAAACTTAGAGTGCCCCTAAACCATAAAGGGGCTTGTGCGCTAGCGCTAGCGCCCCGGCTCGAAAGACCTTTATTAGTAAGGTTGCTGGAGCAGCCTGTCATGTTTAGAGGTCTCAACTGCTAGAGGAAAGATGAAGTATTTGACTGAGGAGAAACCCACGGTTTAGTCGAGTAAGTATTTTGAGTGGATCCAAGAGAATGCGCAGATCATGAGTTGGTTACTGAATAGTATGGAACCATCAGTAAGCATTAACGTTATGTGGTTAGGGACTGCCAAAGAGATTGGCGTGAGATGTATTCATCTGAGAAAAATCTCAGTCGGATTTATGAGCAGAGAGTTTTTTGCTTTACAGCAGGAAGATGATTTTAGTGCTAATTATGCTAGATTTCGGGGCCTGTGTGAGGAGTTGAATTTGTATCAACCCTTGACTCCAGATCTTGAAAAACAAAAGAAGCAACGTGAGGAGTTTAGGGTATACAAATTCCTAGCTGGGCTCAAACCTATATATGAGCCAGTGAGAGTTCAGATTTTAGGGAGTTCAGAGGTCCCTTCTCTCAATGATGTTTATTCTAGGCTCCGGAGAGTGTCTATTTCAGCTGCTGCCCCCTCCTCGAGTGTAGTAGACAGATCTGCCCTAGTGACTTCCACTGGTAGAGGTGATTACGGTCGAGGTAGCCGTGGTGGTCGTAGTGGTCGTGGGGGCAGAGGTGGTGGCCGTGGCCGTGGACGTGGACAGAGGAAGTGCACTCATTGTGGATATTCTGGGCACACTGTGGAGACTTGCTGGGATCTGCATGGTAAACCTGCGTGGGCCAATCAAGCTTCCTACCAGGAAGATGGTAATGATGTTCAATCAACCCCTACCACTGGTCAGCAGCAGATTAGTACACCTGGTGATTCGGTTGTTCTGTCTCGTGAAGAATACTCAAAATTGGTCAAGAATCTGCAGCCTTCCAGTGCACCTTCTTCTTCCACTGCTACTCTTGCAAATTCAGGTACTGTGTGTGTTGCTTCTGTCAAGTCTGCTCCTTGGGTAATTTACTCAGGAGCCTCTGATCATATGACAGGTATGTCTAGTGTGCTTTCTAATCTTGAGAAATCTGCCCCTTGTTCCTCTGTTACTTTAGCTGATGGGACTTTGTCTAGTGTGTCTGGGAGAGGGCTCAAGTGATAGCTTGTACTTGGTAGCCAGATTCCGGAATGTTGCTTCGGTGGAAAGATACCTGAACTGGACTTTAACTTCACCCCTTTGCCCCTTGTTGGTCTCATGAACGCCAAAGAAATGGAGCATCCAGTGCTTAACGCCAACACAGTTGTCCTTATCATACAAATAAGGAATGATCTGGAAGTAAAGGAATAACTCGGCCATCACATGATAGAAAGTAGGGTTTGACTGGCGAATGACCTCGAGCTCTTCATTGGTTGGGATAAACTCCTCGTAAGGGAAACCGCTGGCTGGAAGATGAGAGAGGGCCAACATGTCCGGGAGAGAGAAGCCTAACTCACCATGGGGAGTGCGGCACGTGTTAGTCTCCCAACAAAAGGTTTCCAAGAAGGCCTTGAACACGTTAGAGACCATTAGACGTACACACTAGTGGCTTGGACGGCATCAAGCAAATTAGCCTTTTCCAGCTCAGCTCCGTACTTGGCCATGACACTGTTACAGAAAACTGTCCAAACCGGGGACTTAGGGCCTCGACCGGAGCTTCTTCACAAATTGAATAGAAGGGTCGACACCTAATGTCATAGCCAGACAAGAAGGGTCACGAGGAGCGGGTCTACTACGGCGATCAATATCTTCGACACGGCCGGGAAGTAGCACTTGCACTTTCTCGAAAACTTTGTCATGTTTAGCAACTAATCTCTCGCCCTCGATAAAACCCGTGAATAGTTGATCGACCAAGGGAGTATAAACTATATGATCCTGTCTCCTACGAATGGCGGGAGAAAGAACCAACAGAGAAAGACTACGTGGGAGAGTGGAAGATGAAGAATAAGTGACGCCATCAAGCTCAAAATAAACCACTTGATCCCATGCAAAGTTGCCAATGGAATCATCCAAATCTCCAAACAGGAAGGCAGGCTTCTGTAGAGGTACTCCTGCATCCACCCAAGGCTCGTCGGTAATTCGGAGAATGTAAGATTCCTCTTTACGTGGTTCAAACAGTGGAGTGACAACCCCGTGTGGCAACACCTCGTTCCACCGAACGTATACACCCGACTTTAGAACATTCTTTAAAGCTGGAGGGGGTAATCATCAGTAAGTTAGAAGGAGGAACGGCCGCATCACCCTAAATAATCTTCGATTTGGATTGACTTTTTGAAGAGGCTGCCATAGAAGTCAAGAAATGCATAAGAAAGTATGTCCAAGAAAAGCCAAAGAAAAGAGACTGAAAAAATTTGGCGAAGTATAGAAGACTGCGCTGCAAACAGAACGCAAGCTGCAAGCAGCGGTCGCACTACAGATTTGCAGTACAGACAGCAGCCACGCTACGACCACAAGTCGCGCTACAGACAGCAACTGCGCTACAGTCTATGATTGCAGAGCAACTTCAATTATTGCTCCATTCTTCTGTCAGCGGGCTTCGACGGTTGGAGAAAAGGCGCGTATGGGGTTCGAGCGAATCGTGCCGATGATCGTCATGCTAACCTTCACTCAACCATAAATGGCAGACGTGCCTTTGGGAACTTCTATTTAGTTAGAGCAGAAAGCGAGCGAGCTCGTCAAATGGTGCGTACGCCCCAATATTAATTAGCTAAAGCTCCTTCTATTCATTGACCCTATCCCTTCCTGAGATGACCGGGTCCACAGCCCTATTTCTTAGCTAAATCCGTAACAAGACCCTCTTCTACCCACATCCTAACTAGAGGAAGCCGCTTCACGAAGACAGGCTTTGCAGCCCTCCCGTCTCGCCTTTTCCAGTTTGGTTGGCCCACTTCCAAAGTGACAGATATCCGATGATCTCTAACTCACTTTCTTTTGCAAGAAAGTTCAGCCCCGATTGACTTTGTGTTCCGAGGATAAATGGTCCTACCTAATTTTTCTGGTTTAGGAATTTTATATTCCAATCTCGTATCAGGATTGGGTTCTAATAAACTAGATAATCAATGCTAAGTGTGGTTGATTTACCCGAGATGGAAGGCTACCTTCCTTTATCATTATGCGGGACTTGGAAAGGAATCTCTTTCTTTCCTCGTACATAAAGTTCTCGCTATAGACGAGAAAGAGGAAAGATCATTCACAGACCTCTTATCCTCAAGGTGAACAAGTTGTTTAAACGTCCTCTTTTGTCTTAGTTAGAGAGGGAGGGCAGACATAGAGCCGATGAAGATGCTACACCATCTGGGGCAGAGGGAACCTTTCTTCCCAGGTCGGAGAGCGGGGTAGGTTAAGTGAATAGGAATAGAATTGGATGAGAACGTTATCCGTATTCTCATCAAACTGCTGCTAATGCTAAGTTTTCTGGATAGAACGATGGATAGAATGGGTCATCCTCCTAAGCTACTACTTTAAGCTCTCTCGGGTTTCCCGTTTTGTGGGCAAAGGAGGGCAAGGTTGGCGGAGTCGGGATCGGATTGCGAGGTGGAGCATTCCGAATTCTCTGGTGGCAATTCGTCGGCAAAGATGATTGGAACTTTCCCTATCACGTAAGGCAGCGCAACCCTTTGTTCCTATCCTTTCTGGACGTGGTGGAAGGACATTCGCTGGAACTCATATGTTGCAGAATACGGAAAATGGAAGCACTGATGATAGGTGGAGGCTACGGTCTTAACTTCGTGCAGCCGCGGCCTTACGGTTGAACGACGACTGGAAGGACCACGAATTCCACCAATTCACTCATACCACTTGGATTTTTATCTTGGTAGTGCCCAAGACATCATCCAGCGTCATCGTAAGCACGCACTGAAATCTCCGACGGCTCCAAGGATGCGGGGTCTATACCGACGAATCTTGGCTGTCGCCTGAGGGCATTCAGCCCTGCCCCGCCATCAATCGACGACCTTGTGGATCTCGTAATCATCCTTGGTTGCTGTGATGTAAAGAGGCTCCACATGAGGAGTCTTGACTTCTGCCAGAGCATCCATCTTGCGTGAAAATGATGGGTTGCAACGGCGTTACTTGCCCTGGCCTGCAGATCTTCGGGCGGAGTGGTCGACGGGACATGGGCGCCTTGCTAAACTTTGTATAAGGCTTCCGTGGCGACGTTTGGAGCAGTGAGATCTAAGCCGGAATTCCTTTGGAATGAGCCACGTCATATGACCCTTTCTATACGGCACTTCATTTCTTCTAGCCAGCGGGGCGGAGGTGGGATTTCCGGCATGGCAGCAGCTGTGGGCCCTCACAGATGCGCAGGCTGGTAGATGCGCCCGGCGCGAGTCACGTCATTGATCGATCGGCTGCAGCATGGCTCTGCTGCTAATTGTGCCGCCGCGACGTGTCCTAGGCCGCGTCAAAGTCAGCACAGGCTTGGCACGCTCCAGGGTTAGGACTGCAGCTGTGCATGGTTCCGGATTACAGGGCTCGACTCTTGGTCACGGCAGGGCTTCTGATGATCCATTGGGATGGATCTTCGATTGGGGGTGAATGACGAATTCTGGGCGTCGGTGAAGACGAGAATCTCGTTTACCGGGGAGAACGGCGGGTGACCTGAGTTCTGATGGAACTGACAATAAGTGTTCAAGTTCCACCATGCAGGGAGAGGATCTGGCAGCGTTCGGCGAGGGGGGAGCTGAATCAGGCCACGTTCGAGTGGGAGGATTTGACTCAGCTACAGGCCCCTTCCCCTTTGAACCTACTTCTTCCACTTCTTGAGCTGCTCTTGCCTCTCGGAAGGATGTTGATCCTTGCACCGATGCTCGTCTTTGGCTTTCGTGTATTGAGTTTTGCCATTCCCTTTCGATTGGCTTTTTTGTGTTCAGTCTCACTCTTTGGGCACTCTCATTGTGTTCCATTTCGGCTTGAAACTTCTTATACACCTTGACCTTTCTCCACTTGCTAGAGCTTGCCTAGCTGTCCTCCACCGACGAGCTCCCCGTTTAGGTCCGCTCGATCAGCAGAGCGAGCAAGGTGCGCGTCAGGCGAAATTCCTTGTATGGCAGCATTGCATTAGTGAGCTGGTGTAATGATTGTTCGGCTTCAGTCTTTCGCTGTTCAAGCGGCCCTGTGTCATGGCGGTCCGTGGGGTTGGTTAAGGTGCAGCTTAGAGCCAGCAAGCAAAGTAAGGCAAAGGGCCTTTTTCATTTTAATTGTCTTTTCACATGCTTTTATAAGTAATAACGATTGCTTCTCCATGCCAATGTCGATCAGTTGGTACTTTTGCATTTTAGAGTTTCCTCGCATACGATTCTGATAGTTGAGTTCTTCTACACCCCTTTGCCTAGACCGGGTGAGCGTTCAAAAACAAGGTCCTTTCTCGCTTAGTAGCTCCTTCTCTTGTCGTCGGACGACCCAGCAGTGTTGTTACCTTCGCTCCACTTGAACACCGTTCTTTCTACCTTGACCCACCCACCACCCATGAAAGATAAAAACAAAGGGCAGTACCCACCGCATTGCTCCCTGAAAATAGCAGATCGAGATGGAAGGGATGCTGTCAGCTTCTAGTTCCATGTGACAATCAAAGAAGCGGATTAGCAGCTCAAGGTGGCAAGATCGAGATTGACAGCGGATGAGAGTGACTGCGAGAAGGGGTCAAGTGCGGTTGGTTCCGATCAAAGCTTATTTCACTCCCAGAGGTCTCAAACGAAGGAAGGCAGACAACGGAAGAAGGTCAGTGCGAGGTAGCAGGTTGAAGTGCAAGCGATAGGGCAAGAGGGAGTATGGATTATGGTGGGCTTGAATCAAGCGTAGGATTGGTCCTATCTAAAGAGAGAGGGGGAGAGTCGCTTTCTTGAAAGAGAGAGCCCCGTGCCTGAGCTCGAGAAACAAACCGTATACTCACTACGCTCCCGACTCCTTGACAGTCGTCCTCACTTCGCTCGCCTCCGTTTCACGAGCAGTGGAGACAACGTTTCACACGTTGCCTTCACTAACTGAGCTGACAAGTGTATTGTATGAATGAAGTCGAAGCAACAAGTGTACTTCGGAACGATGAGGCGGCTTCGCAACCTAGTTCCTCCTGTTCGGACCCTGGGTGAGGCACTTGCGACGTAGGCTGAGTTACCATATAATATCCCCTTTCATATGCGATAGCTCCTCCGTAGTGTTCGGGCCCTAACGCTTGCGACAAGAAAGAAACCACAAATGGTAGTCAATACCATTCCACTTTAGTAGTGATAGAGGCTTCTGCTCATACTCATACACGCGGTGGGAGAGCTAAGGCAGCAATATCATCTGATCGGTGTTGTATCGCTGCAGGTAAGTGTAGTTCAATGGCCCAGACTGCTAACGCGTATCCCGATCTCACTGCCCGATATTCCGAAATAGGCAAAAGGACAAATATCGGGCTGGGCATATGGAATCACTCGCTGGCTTAACGACTCATCAATCCCGCACAACTAGATAACCAACTGGAACTTCGATGTTCTGCCTTCGGCCCTCTCATACGATCAAGCATAACGCGCAGTAGTCAATCCGCCGGGCTGCAGAGTGACAATTCCATCCCGTGTATATGTGCATGTTCCTGAATCGCTTTCATCGTGACAACTGGGCCTATTCATACAGCTTACAAAGAAGCATATCGAGAACCGTTCCCATGTTCTGTTATCGGTGTAGCTCCTGATCTTGTGCATATGTACTGGGGACAGGTTCTCAGTCGTTGTATTGCTGTACTGCCCTTTGTTCGTCAACTGGAACATTTGGACACATGTTTCCACTGCAGCTATAGGTAACTGGTTAGCTGTCGGCTACCGGGAAGTAGTTGGCTGTCGTAACCTGATCGTGCGCGGTGGTGCCAAGTACTGATATCGGGCTGTCATCTGTACTGGCAGGAGATTTAGTGAAGCTGTAGCAAATCAAGCCTCGCGGCCCCAACCTCTGACCCGACTTATGAGATTCCAAAAACCGGGACATTTTTTTAGAGGAGAATCCTGGTGCGGCGGAGCTTCAAGCCCGGGGGCGAGAACTTCTGAAAGACATTTCCCTACAACAAAAATCGGGATTTTTAGAGCCCACGAAGCGGTTACCCACCGTGATCCCATTCCCCTGCCCATATTGGGGATGACGGTACAGACTACTCGTGTAAGGGCATCGGCATTCCCCTTTACTCGATCCGGTGTAAGCACGCGCCGGAAGAGAAACCAAGCGAGGCTAACGTCGGAGGTCCCCTGTCACCTCATATCAAGAGGCCACTTTTTTTTCTGGCCTCAGTGAACGGTGATTTCATCGAGCAAGAGAAGGTTGTACTCTGACTCCTTCGTTCGGGGAACTGTCATTAATGGGTATCCTGAAAGCTAGATCATTAGAATAGAACGAGGCCCTTTTTCTTGGCCGAAGTGAACGGTTATTTCATTTCAATAAGGTGCTTTTTGAGTTCTCATTTGTTTGAACGCATTGGGCGCACCTCTTGAGTTGCCCTACGGAGAGAGATAGCAAGTGAACGAGAATTGCCCGGAGTGCGATAAACTTCTGCAGCCTAAAAAGCAAAAGGAGTTTCGTAGACAGGATAGAGACAATCGTAGTTCACGCTATCTCAAGAAGATATCCCAATTTTACTTTTGTCTTTGCAGCTAGTGTCTTTACCTGCGCGCTCATACTGAAGTGAGGTGAGGGTACCGCGGTGAGATTGGGGCTATCGCCGCTTCTTGGAGGGAAACAAAGATATTGTTGTCGCTGCTTTGTTTCCGGAGTTGTCTCTGCGCTTAATGAGTGGACTGCTCAGAGAGTTACTGAGTGGACCGCTCTTATAGAGAGAGAGAAACAAGAACTCCGGATCGCTGTAATAGAGCTATGAACTAAGAATCTACGGGCTACCTTATGCCCCCAGCCCACCCCCGGCATCCATAACCGATCTAGGTTAGCACATCTGCCTGGACTGATCGACCAGCAGACGTTCCTATGATACGTGAGATGAGGCGGTGAATTCTCGTGAACCTAAGGCGACTCTAGCCCCGCAGGTGATCGCAGGGAGTGGGAGCTAAATTGAATTGAAAATTTGACATTGCGCCTTTCGGTGACTGAGGAAGGGCCTGCCAACCAGACAGTTAGAAATGACTGATTTGACCCTTTACGCACGTAGGCATACATACTAGAAGCATCCGGAGAGGTGTAAGCTTAAGAGATAACTACTCGAGGTGGCCAGGGACAAGTACTTAAGGCCTCTGAGCCTCGGCCACATCACATTTGTGCATGCTCACCCGTCTAAGTGTTCCCAGACTAGACCCCGTTTGGCTAGTATTGTACCCCATTCCCGAGAATTCCCCCGCGCCCTCTGATGTAAGTCCCGTCCTGGGGTGGTTCTGTTTCAGTAGTGGGGGTCGGCTTCATTATGCACGAGCACCTGCCAACCTGAGTTGAGTAGTGGACTAAGCTTGGGCCTGTCCACGGGGAAGCGTTTTGGAAACGTTGGAACTCTTTTGTCAAAAACAATAAGAATTTTCGGTTACATTTCTTACATACTATAACGAAGAACACCACTTCGTGGTAGTAAGGGCGGATATCCGTATATATATATATGAATGAGTATGACCAGAATACCCAGATTGTTCAATCCCGATTGGTTATACCGGAATGCGGTCCCCTTGCCGGCAGGTAACAGACAATAATAGCTTAGCCTTTGGTTTTCTAATCTGCGCGCTTGTTTGTTCGGTTGAGGTGTCGATCTATACGATGTTTGGATCAATGATTCCGAGGTCAAATTTCTAGTTAGAAATCATGGAATGCCAAAAAGCTTTTCATTGACATGCGAGAAATTTCGATTCTTCGATGGCAGTAAGGGGTTCGCAAGCGCCTCCTCCTCCCGTTATACAACAAAGACGAAACGGTCTGCCAGCTCCACTACTTACTTCACAGCGATCGATTAGGCGGAACTGCTTAAGCTGGTTGTGCAAAGTTTGTTTGTTTGTTTGTTCACACAGGCAGCGTGATTGGGGGGGCGTGTTGCTTCGCAAGGTAGTTAGTTTGTTCACACAGGCATGATAGTACTCAACTGCGGAAAACTAGTAAGGATTGTGCCTGCCATCAAATTCGTGCCGCATGGCGGGATTACTCTACACTCTATAAATAGAGGCTCGATAAGCCTTCGTGCTCTAAAAGAAAATCAAAGAATTTGTTTATTAGCACGGTTGATGAACTGAACTATGGATATCGCAGAAAGGCTCGCTCAAGTTGGAGAGGAGATACAGCACGTAGAGAACGACCTGCGCGACCGCCGGAGACTCTTAACAGCCTTTTGGAGACACCTGCGCCCGGCGAACCCTGTCGTCGTAGGAGACCGCATGCGCGCGATGGAACAGGGAATAAAGGGCCTCGAGAGGAGGCTACAAATGCTGCGAAATGAGCAGCAAGAGCTTTTGGTTCAGGCCTCCTCCGCGGGCGAGCGGCCCGACTCTAACAACTAAGATTATCTATACGCAAAGATGACCTATGTAGTTTGTGTAGTTTTAGCTCTAAGAACTAAGATGATCTATATGTAGTTTGCTAAGATGATCTATGTAGTTCGCGTCGACTTAAAAGTTGATAACCTCGTTCTAGTCGATTATGTTAAGCTAAGCTAGCTATTATAAACGTTCACCTCAAACTATATATCATATTACCTCATTAAACTATATAAGATAAGATAAGCATTCTCTTGTAGCTGTATTTTTATATTTAAGAATAAGATAAGCATTCTCTTGTAGCTGTATTTATGGATGGCCGCGGGCTTCTAGCGCACAAGCCCGCGGGCACTTGCTGCCATACGCACACGCCATACTAGCGCACAAGCCCCTTTACGGTTTAGGGGCACTTGCTGCCCGCTTCGCACACTTCTAGCGCACAAGCTAAGGCCCTATTGTTACTTTGTGCTTCAAACCCTTGTAGTAGTAGTCAGAGTGCCGCTAGGCGTGCTACCTTAGGGCTTCAGTCAAGCTTGACGCGTGCGTAAAGGGGCTGAGGTCAAGCTTGACGCGCCTATTGCGTAAGGTGCGCTGCACAATTGTCAGAAGGTGCCCGACAGGGCACTCTTGCGTAAAGGCAGCAAGTGCCCGCTTTCTGGCTCGCTTCGCTTTTCGCGCTCTCTTTCTCGCTTCGCGCATCCGCGCTCCGCTCGCTTTCTGGCTCGCTTCGCTTTTCGCGCTCTCTTTCTCGCTTCGCGCATCCGCGCTCCGCTCGCTTTCTGGCTCGCTTCGCTCGTTTCACTCGCTTCACTCGCTCTCTGGCTCGCTTCGCTCGTTTCACTCGCTTCACTCGCTCTCTGGCTCGCTTCGCTCGTTTCACTCGCTTCACTCGCTCTCTGGCTCGCTTCGCTCGTTTCACTCGCTTCACTCGCTCTCTGGCTCGCTTCGCTCGTTTCACTCGCTTCACTCGCTCTCTGGCTCGCTTCGCTCGTTTCACTCGCTTCACTCGCTTCGCTCGCTGGCTTTCGCGCTTAGGCTTTGAAGCTGGATTGGAACCAGACCTCCGTTTGCTGGGTCGAACAACCACTGCGCTCGAACGAGAGCCTCTCGTTCCGTGCACGCACAGACATAGATTCGGTCCAGATTCCTTTCCCAAGCCGCCTGGGCAGGGATACAAAACTAGAAAGATTGAGAAGCGGTCCAATGCATTGCCATTATGTTTACCATTGGGCACTGGAATGCGCGTCGATCACGAAAGGGGCATTTGTCTCCGCCGTGCGTTGCCCTTTTTGCTTTTTGAGAGAGAGGGGAGGCTTGCACTAGAATGGACTCCCCCCTTCCCTATTGATCATAGAACAAATGAACGTGGTTAGGAATCGTTAATGGCAAGCAATGGATTTGCTTTACCTGATCTTCTTTGCCCCTTTCTTCTTAATAGGGGACAACGAGCGGTTACAAAATGTTTTCACTGGTAGTTCACAGCGGCGACTCGAACTACGTATCCAACCCGCATCTGCTCATGGTCGATTAGTGAGCATCACATCTCGGTCAATCAATCGGTCCGCTGATCCATCATTCTCTATCGTGCGTGATCACTCAAAGCAGCAATCCTTTCTTGTTGAAGGAAATCCTACGTGATGCCGATGCATGAACCCCCTTCGCCCCTTGATGAGTAAGCTCCGTAAGCCAGCTCTTCGTTGGTTGGGCCGCCCCCCTGGTAAATGAATGTCAGGTGCCCCCCTCCTCCCGAAAGAAAGAATTCCGTCCTCTGTCCGTGGATGGATAGAGGAACAAGGGAGGTAGGCACCCTGAGTTTACCAACCTCAGTGACCGGCTCCTAAGAGTTCCCACCCTGGGGTTGGGGTTAGGCTGCTGCGCCATGCAGGCCCCGTGGGCTGCCTCAGCCCGACCCCGGGAACTCAGTAGGCTCGCTGCTAACAGAGACTAGGAACAACAATGCTGCCCCCACCTGCTAACAGCACCATACACATGCGGCTGATGTACGTATGTGGCCCTCGCGTCGATCTTACCTCCGCTGCCTGCCCGTGCGCGGGTCGACTCACAAGAAATGCAGCTAGCTCGCCAACCAACTGTTCATGTTTGAGCTTGTTGGCTTGCTTCATTGTTATTTATATGAGTAGATATTACTTGGTAGCCTACGTGAGTATCCGGATGGATGGATAGAGACTGATCCCTTTCTACATACATAGCCCCCACCCCCCAGATACATACATACTTTTCCTCCTTTCTCCCATAAAGCTGGACTTCCCGGCCTTTCTTTCCTCATCATTCAACATGGAACTGATGATCCGAAGGGGCGCTTGTTCTGCTGGGCGGCTAAAGGAAGGCAATCACGACGAGGCCGGGGGCCGGGGAGAAAAAAAAACGACTCCCATTTCAAAAATGGAACTAATACCCTCAGGTCATCCTTTCCTGAATCTTAGCTCTTCTCTTTCTTATTCTTACTACTATCACTTTCCAAACCGGGCCGGAATAAATCAACCGTCACGTATCAGGGTAGTACGCCTGGAACAAGAAGGTTCGTCGTACAATTTCGGCGATTACAAAAATCAAGGAGTATATCCCTCTCCCTTAGTGTCTTTCCACTTCCGTCGTTCAGGAACAAACACAACAAACACTTCGCCTAATTCTTTTGAGTCCCGGCCCGGTTTTTCCCCACTAACCAATTACGTTACGACCACTGAACAAACTTGGTTGACGAACATGGTTTATGCGCCGCTAATGTAGCGGCTTGTCGAGCATTTGACAAACTCACACCATCCATTTCAAATGGGATTTGTCCCGTGGACACACGAGCAATCCAACCCGTAGGATTTCCTTTTCCTCTTCCCATTCTCACTTCTGTAGGTTTCCCGGTAATAGGGAGATCTGCGAGAACTCTTACCCATATTTTACCATTTCTTCGGAATTGTCCGCTCATAGCACGATGGAATTGTCCGATTGTAGCCCGACGCGCTGCTTCAATGGCTCGATATGAAAGACGACCAGCTCTACAACTTTTAGTGCCATATCTTCCAAAACCCAGTTGTGTACCGTCCGGTTTGCGACCCCTACTACATCTGCCTTTACGATATTTACTAAATTTCGTACGTTTCGGATATAGCACGTCCCTTATTTTTTTGACTATATGAGATCCGCACTTTGACACCTGAGATTCCGTAACGAGTAGATACTTCCGCAGGAGCATAATCTATTTTCTGGTTAAATACATTACGAGATGTTTTTCCATACTTTCCGCATTCAGTTCTAGCTATTTCTGCACCTTCTGATCGACCTGAACAACAAATACGGATCCCCTCCACCCCTTTTGGCATTACTAATGGAATATCCTTAACTATTTGACTAAAAATGGAACGAAATGATCTTGTTTTGTTCCTCGGTTGAAAAGAGATGTCTTGAGCAATCGGAGAAGCACTTTGATAAACAGATTTGATCTTGACCGACTCAATTAAGGTATTAGTGTTTGTTCTATTAGACAACAAAGATCGCATTTTTTTCACTTCGTTCAAATAAGAGTTGTACCCGTACGGAATTCTTCTGTTTCTCAGTATGATCTCTATCATCATCTCTATTCCCTTTATCAATTCTCCTATCCCACCTAGGTCTATGAATTTCTCTATCAATTCCATTACCTTCTCCTTACCCATGAGGTTCCAACATTTGATCCTTAATTGACCTAGGAGTTGTTCCCGGGCATCCTCAATAAAAAGGTTATTATACACCCCAACCCCATCCCTTGGAAAGAAAAAGGTAGCACCGAAGAAAGGAAAGAGCGAGATGGTGGTTTTTGTTGTTCCCGCGAAGCGAAGATCATTCGCTTGGCGAATGAAGTGGGTCAACCTCTTTTTGGCTTCGGCCAAACACTTTTTCTCGCTGGTCGAGCTTTCTACAAAAAAAGCGATGCGAGAACGTATTCTCTTATCTAAGCTTCTTCCCTGTTCATTCGCTCCCCCCATCGTAGATGGTTCAGCCACGCCCGGTGCCACGAAATGATTGAGAACTACGACGGGGTCGAAATGAATTTTGTTCTTTGTATTCAATAAGTATTGCATGACCGAATAATTCAAGGAGGGGCGCACTGCAGGGAGGGTCCTTTTAAGTAGATGACTCGTCGGGCCGTCGGAGCGGGACTTCTTTGGGAAAAAGAACTTGAATAACTTCGTTTTTCTGAAGGAGTCGTCATTTTCTATCAGGAACGCTATGTCATTTACAACCCCGGCGTATTTCGGATGCTTGAAGGCCCCGCTGACCCGAAGTGATTTAGAAAGATTCTTCTTTCTCGATGGTGATCGGTCATGGTATCCATAGCGTTGCTTCTTTTGCGGCCAAATCCTGATTTCGTTTTGCTTCTCCCGGTCGTCGAGCCTGATCGACTCGACTCTTTTCCCTGCCCCCCGGCCTCTCACTTCGTTTCGTTCTTCTTCTGTACCGTCGCTTGAATGAAGACACCCGATCGGCCCGACTTTCCCAAATGCCCACCACCGGCCCTTCTCCTTTCCGGGTCTGGATTTGTCGCGTCGTTTCAGTCGTCGTGGTCGACGGGGAAGAAAGAAATGAATGAATGTTCTTTTGGGAAAATGTAGAATAATACACCTACCGAGACGAAAGC